TAAAAAACCAGCCTCATAGTATAAACAAATAACTATAGAAGTAATAACCAACTCATCAGTTCGTATTATCTGGATCCAAAGAACCAGTCAAGATATGATATATTGGTCATATTGTTGTAGCAACTGAAATCTTTTTTATTAAAAAAATTTCTAAGTTGTCAATCGAAATCAAAAAGAAAGGGTATGGATAAATGGAAGGATGAGAGAAAGAAAGAAAAAGAATAAAGAATATTGATGATATAGATATAGAATTCCAATATGTAAGGTCTATGAGTCATCTCAGAAAAAATCTGCGTAATAAAGCATCAATACGGATTCATCATTAAATGGATCTTGCTCATCGAACAAAAAATAAAGAGCTTCGAGCCAATAAAGACTAAGAATATTGACTCAAAAACTAATAGCTCCGTTGTAGAATTCAGACCTAACCATTAATTAAGAAGCGATGGGAACGATGGAACCTGTGAATTCAAAAGATTTTAGTGAAAAAGAATTCGAATGATTCATTGATCGGGATGGCGGAACCGGCCAGAGACCAATTCATCTATTCGGAAAAATTATGAACTAATGAGAGAACTGAAATAGAAATTGAAAGAGTAAATATTCGCCCGCGAAAACTTTATTTTCTTGGATTGCTAAAATTGGGTCAATCCAATACGATAAAGAGTAAAACAAAAGAAAGATTTGTTTTAACATTATAAAACATTCTTTTAACATTATAAAACATTCTAAAATAGATAAATAAAAAATAGATAAATATAAGAAAAAATAGTTATTTAATATATTTATATTTAGTTATCGATAAAAACAAGATATACAAATTAATAATATATTTAATCTAGATTAAATGAAATCCATGATTCAGTATATTAATTATTAAAGTTAATTCAAATTATTTTCTATCTGAATTGAATTCAAAATCTTGAATTTGAATTGATTTATTCGCGAGGAGCTGGATGAGAAGAAACTCTCACGTCCGGTTCTGTAGTAGAGATGGAATTCAAAAAAAACCATCAACTATAACCCCAAAAGAACCAGATTCCGTAAACAACATAGAGGAAGAATGAAGGGAATGTCTTATCGAGGTAATACTATTTGTTTTGGTAAATACGCTCTTCAGGCACTTGAACCCGCTTGGATCACATCTAGACAAATAGAAGCGGGTCGACGAGCAATGACACGAAATGCACGTCGCGGTGGAAAAATATGGGTCCGTATATTTCCAGATAAACCAGTTACAGTAAGGCCCGCTGAAACACGTATGGGTTCAGGTAAAGGCTCTCCCGAATATTGGGTAGCTGTTGTTAAACCAGGTCGAATCCTTTATGAAATGGGTGGAGTAACAGAAAATATAGCCAGAAGGGCTATTTCAATAGCAGCGTCTAAAATGCCTATACGAGCTCAATTCATTATTTCGGGATAAAAAAGAAATAGGCCTTAAAAATAGCGGGTGCAGGTTTCTTTTTTTGAACAAATAATATTTCTTTTTTTCTTCGAACTTTGTATTGTAAAAAACAGATCAAAAAAAAAATAAATAAAATAAAATGATATGATTCAACCTCAGACCCATTTGAATGTAGCAGATAACAGCGGGGCTCGAGAATTGATGTGTATTCGAATCATAGGAGCTAGCAATCGTCGATATGCTCATATTGGTGACGTTATTGTTGCTGTGATCAAAGACGCAGTTCCAAACATGCCTCTAGAAAGATCAGAAGTGGTCAGAGCTGTAATTGTACGTACTTGTAAAGAACTTAAACGTGACAACGGTATGATAATACGATATGATGACAATGCTGCAGTTGTGATTGATCAAGAAGGAAATCCAAAAGGAACTCGAGTTTTTGGTGCGATTGCCCGAGAATTGAGACAGTTCAATTTTACTAAAATAGTTTCATTAGCTCCCGAGGTATTATAAAACGAGACCACGATATGGTTATAGGTTATAGTAGGGTATTTAAAATAAATAGATTAAGATTCATTTAGTAGATTTTGTCTCACGTATATACCTTTCAAAATGAATATTCATAATTTCTAAAAAAAAAATACGTAAAATAAAAAAAAAAATACGTAAAAAAGCATGTTGATTATATCCAAATTTGGAGGCACCAATCATTTTAATTAATCATGGGTAGTGATACTATTGCTGACATAATAACCTCTATACGAAATGCCGATATGTATAGAAAAAGCCTGGTTCGAGTAGCATCTACTAATATCAGCCAAAGTATTGTTAAAATACTTTTACGAGAGGGTTTTATCGAAAACGTGAGAAAACATCGAGAAAACAACAAATATTTTTTGGTTTTAACCCTACGACATAGAAGGAATAGGAAAAGTACTTATCGAAATCTTTTAAATTTAAAACGGATAAGTCGGCCGGGTCTCCGAATCTATTCTAACTATCAAAGAATTCCTAGAATTTTAGGCGGGATGGGAGTTGTAATTCTTTCTACCTCTCGGGGTATAATGACAGACCGAGAGGCTCGACTAGAAAGAA